AGCCAGTTTTGCTATGTTAGGAGATATCATTATTGCTGAACCTAATGCAACCATTGCATTTGCGGGTAAAAGAGTAATTGAACAAACATTGAATACGACAGTACCCGAGGGTTCACAAACATCTGAGTATTTATTCGAAAAAGGTTTATTCGACCCAATAGTACCACGTAATCTTTTAAAAGGTGTTCTGAGTGAGTTATTTCAACTCCACGGTTTCTTTCCTTTGAATCACAGTTCCAAAAATTAAAGTATAGCACTAGATTCGCTTATTTTATTTGTAGCGAACAAAAATAAATATTTAATTCATCGTAATCGTAATTAAAAGAAACAATATATATATTGTTTTCCTTGTTGACATAAGTTCTCCTTGTAGATAGACAGAGGTTTCGGATAATTTTATTTTTTCTTTTGTTTTTTATTTATAATTATTTATTTAATTTTAATATATTAAATTAAAATAATATTAATTATTATTTTAACTTATATTATATATTATAATATTCATATTATATATTATAATATTCATTATTATATTACTTATTATTTAAATATATATATATATATTCTAAATATTATAGTTTCTATCTAATCATATAGCTAATAGAATTATAGTTGATATTATTTATCACTTATAAATAATATTATTTACAATATAATAATATTATTTATATTACTTATGATAGATATATCCTAAATAAGCATAAGAGGATATCTTTTTAATAGATAGAAATATTAATAGATAGAAATAGTAAATCGAGGCATCTATTCTATGACAGATTTCAACTTACCCTCCATTTTTGTACCTTTAGTGGGCCTAGTATTTCCGGCAATTGCAATGGTTTCTTTATTTCTTCATGTCCAAAAAAATAAGATTGTCTAGACCCAATGGTAATGAATCTTATCAAGTGATTTCAACACTGTATGATAATACGGATATTTATTTCGTGTAATATGGTATGATATGTGGCTTTTGCCAAACACACAAGTGAAAGAACTTTTATGTGGATATATAATATCTGTATAAATGCATGTATATGTGGATATAGCTGGTTCAAAATGAATTAGCGAATATAAAAAATGGAAAGTCAATGTATCTAACTAATTACTCCCGATGTTTCACATAACAATAGTGCTAGTTGGTGAAAGTTACTTCGGGGTCAAGAAAGGTAAAGTCAAATTTATTTGGGTTATTCGCTCAATTCCAATCGAATGCAACTGAATGCAGTATAGTATGAATTGGCGATCAGAACATATATGGATAGAACTTATAACGGAATCTCGAAAAACGAGTAATTTTTGCTGGGCCTGTATCCTTTTTTTAGGTTCACTAGGATTCTTAGTGGTTGGAACTTCCAGTTATCTTGGTAGGAATTTGATCTCTGTATTTCCATCTCAGCAAATCGTTTTTTTTCCTCAAGGGGTTGTGATGTCTTTCTATGGGATCGCGGGTCTGTTCATTAGCTCCTATTTGTGGTGCACTATTTCGTGGAATGTAGGTAGCGGTTATGACCGATTCGATAGAAAAAAGGGAAGAGTGTGTATTTTTCGTTGGGGATTTCCTGGAATAAATCGTCGCATCTTCCTTCGGTTCCTTATGAGAGATATCCAATCAATCAGAATAGAGGTTAAAGAGGGTCTTTATACTCGTCGTGTCCTTTATATGGAAATCAGGGGCCAAGGAGCCATTCCCTTGACTCGTACTGATGAGAATTTGACTCCACGAGAAATTGAACAAAAAGCTGCTGAATTAGCCTATTTTTTGCGCATACCGATGGAAGTACTTTAAAACGAACTCGAACTAAAGTAAAGAATAAATATCCTCTCAAGGTGGGGAAAAGAACTTGTTAATTCCCCTTTTTAATAAAAGGCAAGTTTCCTGATTCTTTTATACTAGAAGTCTAATCTAACTAACTAATCTAATAATTAATTTATAGATATAAATTAATCAAACCTATCCGAACATGTATTTCGTAATACATAATTCATCTTTTTAGGCCCATAATTTTTAATTGATACCCTTTTTCTGATTATACAGTAAAAGATTTCGTTTCGAAAGAATTAATGTAAGTTTTTTGGTCTCGAAACTTGATTTGTTACTTAAAGTGGGTTTTGGAGTATTCATCGAAAGGAACAAATGAAAATTAAATTGGTTTGAATTTGCCCAATTGAGATATCTGAAATATATTACAAATAAAAAGGAAAGGGATAGATCCAGAGGTCACTACTTTGTTATACAACTCGTGCTTCAGAGAAATATCAGATAGAGTCGACGAATGAAGCAGGTTCATTAAAAATTCAATTCACAGATCAAAATGAAAAAAAAGAAAGCATTGGCCTCCCTTCCCTATCTTGCATCTATGGTATTTTTGCCCTGGTGGGTCTCTTTCTCTTTTAATAAATGTCTGGAACCTTGGGTTACTTATTGGTGGAATAGCAGACAATCCGAAACTTTTTTAAATCATATTCAAGAGAAAAACGTTCTAAAAAGATTCATAGAATTAGAAGAACTATTCCTATTGGATGAAATGATAAAGGAGTACCCGGAAACACATATACAAAAACTTCATATAGGAATACACAAGGAAACAATACAATTGGTCAAAGCATGCAATGAATATGATCTCCATATCATTTTACATTTCTCGACAAATATAATCTGTTTCACTATTCTAAGTGGTTATTTTATTCTGAGTAATGAAGAACTCGTTATTCTGAATTCTTGGGTTCAGGAATTCCTCTATAACTTAAGTGACACAATAAAAGCTTTTTCGATTCTTTTAGTTACTGATTTATGGGTCGGATTTCACTCGACCCGTGGTTGGGAACTAATGATAGGTTTGGTTTACAACGATTTTGGATTGGATCATAACAATCAGATTATATCTGGTCTTGTTTCCATTTTTCCAGTTATTCTAGATGCAATTGTTAAATATTGGATTTTTCATTATTTAAATCGTGTATCTCCTTCGCTTGTAGTAATTTTTCATTCAATGAATGAATAAAGAACTCATTTGATCTCATCATATCAATAAAATTAGAATCCTTCTTCCTTTATAAATAAATAGAAATTAAGCATTTAATTAAAAATTTTACTTAATTCCTTATACTTTCATCTGCTCAAGGTATTCATCGTATATTCCAGTACAATTATTCTAGTACAATGCCAGACTCGTGTATAGGTAACTATACTAGTTACCTATCTAATTTATTGTAGAAACTCCGAAATTAATGATTGGACATGCAAAATAAAAATGCTTTTTCTTGGGTAAAGGAAGGGATGACTCGATCCATTTCTGTATCGATCATGATATATGTAATAACTCGGTCATCCATTTCAAATGCATATCCCGTTTTTGCGCAGCAGGGTTATGAAAACCCGCGAGAAGCAACGGGACGAATTGTATGTGCCAATTGTCATTTAGCTAATAAACCCGTGGATATTGAAGTTCCGCAAGCTGTGCTCCCTGATACTGTATTTGAAGCGGTTGTCCGAATTCCTTATGATAAGCAACTGAAACAAGTTCTTGCTAATGGTAAAAAGGGGGGTTTGAATGTAGGGGCTGTTCTCATTTTACCCGACGGATTCGAATTAGCCCCCCCTGATCGTATTTCTCCCGAATTGAAAGAAAAGATTGGAAATTTGTCTTTTCAGAGTTATCGTCCTAATAAAAGAAATATTATTGTGATAGGTCCTGTTCCTGGTCAGAAATATAGTGAAATCATCTTTCCCATTCTTTCCCCCGACCCTGCTACGAAGAAAGATGTTCACTTCTTAAAATATCCCATATATGTAGGTGGGAACAGAGGAAGGGGTCAGATTTATCCTGATGGTAGCAAAAGTAACAATACAGTCTATAATGCTACATCAGCAGGTGTAGTAAGTAGAATAGTACGTAAAGAAAAGGGTGGATATGAAATAACCGTTGTTGATCCATCGGATGGACATCAAGTAGTTGATATTGTACCTCCAGGACCAGAACTTCTTGTTTCAGAGGGTGAATCCATCAAGCTTGATCAACCATTAACAAGCAATCCCAATGTGGGAGGCTTTGGTCAGGGAGATGCAGAAGTAGTGCTTCAAGACCCATTACGGGTCCAAGGTCTTTTATTCTTCTTTGCATTTGTTATTTTGGCACAAGTTTTTTTGGTTCTTAAAAAGAAACAGTTTGAAAAGGTTCAATTATACGAAATGAATTTCTAGGTGCGGGTGCGGGGATTTCTTAACATCAAGTTGGTAAAAGGTGCCAAATTTTTTGTTGCTTTGTTTATACTTTTTTTCGTTTTGCGGGATGCCTGGAATTCATTACTTGTATCCTATTCTTTGTAATAGATATACAAACGAAGAGAATACAAGGGAAGGATGGCAAACCGGAACTCTTTTGTTTAGATTGATAGGAAGTTGTGGACAAACAAAAAGAGAGAAAAGATTATAGGGGAATAATTGATTGAGCAAATAGAACTTCTTCTATTAACTTAAACTTATAACTTAGAGAAATTATTCAAACAAATTTAAATTTCAAATTATATTTATAGAGTAAGTTCCATTAGTAGTTTACTATAGAAAGAGAAAGAAAGAATTTGGAGGATATCTCATGCGTAGAAATCCATAGAATATTGTAGTATCCAGAGATTACTCTTTTCTTCTTGCTTCGTATCGTAAGAGTTAATTAGAGGAAGGACAGAGACTATGAATCAATCAATGGCTTCGATTCTTCAAAAACATTATTAAGAAACAAAAGAATAGAGTAATGTTTAAAACATCAGAGCAAAAGATCCATTTTGTCATTTTTTTTCTACAAAACAAATATAATATTTTTATTATGTTGACTGTATAACTTTCCAATTTGAATTTGTATGTTTCCGAATTTGTATGTTATGGAATAGATCAAAGTCTTCTTATATTCTTATATCTTATAAGAGTAAGAACTCAACGGGACCTTACCACTCTAATCAGACAGACAAAGGAGGGTAAGGTCCCGTTGAGTTCTTACTCTTTCATG